TCGCATTGGAAAAGACTAGACCGTGTACTTCACCTGTTCGGTAGAGAAGGGATTAATATTTATTTGTATTCCCTTCTTTTATCTTCAAGGAAATAGAAATATAAGAGAACAATTCTGTTTATATTTAATAATAACAAAGAGAAACAGATCTTATTCTATACCCGATAAGTACTAATACGCAATGGGAGTATTTTGTTTGGGGGAAAGAATACATAGATACTTGTTTATCTTTATCATTTGAAATCATTCGAACAATTGTCCGATCCGATCGATCCGTTAGTTCCAATTTTTATTTATTCATTCTGTCTTCCTCTATGAGACTTCCAGTCTATATATAAAGTCTATATCTATATTACTATATCTATATTATAATATTATAATCATTATAATCTATATACACTAGATTATATCCACTATACTATGATCTATAAATCTATATATTATATATATATAATATATATATATATTATATATATATTATATATTCTATATATTAGAATATATATATATAATATATAAAATATAAATATAATATAAAATATAAATATAGTATTCTGTCATGTATCATAGTACATAGTATACATAATACATATATATATATATAATTTATAAATAATTATATAAATAATAATTATATAAATAATTAAAAAAAAAAAAAAAAAAAAAAGAATATATAAATATTAAATAAAATCTAATAATAAAATCTAAAATCTAATATAAATTATAAATATAAATAAATATAATATATATATATTTAAATATATATATATAAATATATAAATAAAAAATCTATAAATAAATATAATAATTTTAATATAAATGATTTTAATATAAATAATAAATATAATAATATGATTTTAATATAAATTATATGTAATGTAATTATTAATTTTAATAATTAATAATTTTTTATTAATTTAAGAAATAAAGAGCAAAAATGATGAAGACAATAAAGCCATTGTTTTGTTACGTTTCCATATTAAAGTAAAGTATAGTACTTCATTTTTGCTTTATTTTAATGCCCATTGGTGTTCCAAAAGTGCCTTTTCGGAGTCCTGGAGAGGAAGATGCTGTTTGGGTTGACGTATAGTGCGACTTGTTAGACATATTGGTCATATGGGATTTCTCCGTTACCTCCCCCGATCGAGTATTCTCTGTTTCGCCCAATCCAATAGATATATATTCAATTCAATATTGTATTGATTGAACCATCAAAAATTCGGAGCGTGAAGCACAATTAGATCAATTCCTATTGGGGATCAATATTATCAATTATTCTAATTGATGGTTTACTTGGACTGATAAAATTAAAGTATACAGGCTCCGCTCATAGAATACCAAATTGGGAATGGTAAGAATAAAGTACTAGAATGGGAGTGTAAGTGTAGTAATATAAATATTGATGTAAATGTAGTAATATTAAATTTAAATATAAATATAATATAATATTATAATATATAAATATAATTAAATATAATATAATATATAAATATAATATAAATATAATAATATAAATATAATAAAATATAATATATAATATGATTATTTAATTTAATTATTAATTATTATATATATATATATATATAATACTATACTATATATATATATAATACTATACGATCTATACGATACGATTACACGATATAATTACCGCTTGTATCATAGGCTATTCTTAGCCTTACTATAGAGATAATCTCAAAAGGTAGAATCTCAAACTGTCTACCAAGTACTATGATGAATACATGGAATCATTTGGGGAAAGGCATGAAACGAATTGAAAAAAAAAAAATAAGCAGTACTGAAATCATTTGCCCTATATGCGCAAATATAATTCGGGCAAATCCTCCCCCGGAGTAGAACAAGAACCTAAAATAATTGAAAGGACCCATTCAGGAACAAGAAAATTACATCGTGATTTGAATTTCGATGAAACAATACATCAATGAGAAGTTAGTTCAATAAGTTACGCAAATTCTTTTTTTTTTTTTTTTTTTTTTAACATGAGTTTTGGCCTCCTTCCCGTTCCCTATATTCTATAATGTATAAAAAGTTAAAAAAAAAAAAAAAAAAGAAATAGGACTGGAATCGACACATTGATTTTTTTATCTTTTGAACCGTATGCATCCAAAGGTGCACGTACGGTTCCACAGGGATACAATTTTGCCCTAATCAACCGACTTCATCGAGAAAGACTACTTTTTTTAGGCCAAGAGGTTGATAGCGAGATCTCTAATCAACTTGTTGGTCTCATGGTATATCTCAGCATAGAAGATGCTACTAGGGATCTTTATTTGTTTATAAACTCTCCAGGCGGATGGGTAATACCAGGAATAGCTATTTATGACACTATGCAACTTGTGTTACCCGATGTACATACAATATGCATGGGATTAGCAGCTTCAATGGGATCTTTCATTTTGGTCGGAGGAGAGATTACCAAACGTCTAGCATTCCCTCACGCTTGGCGCCAATGAGTTTTTTTTATAAAAAAAGAGAAGACTATGCCTTCGCCCTATCGAATATGAATCAAATAAATAAAAAAAAAAAAGAATAAGTAATAATAGCATGGCACTTCGAGTTCGATATGAGCAAACCATTATTGTTTTTTCCTAACATGATATTTTGTATTGAGATAATAGTATGAAAAAGAAGGGTTATTACCAATTTGATCTTGATCCTATGTGTCAAGAGTTAATTTCAGCGTCACAAACCATTTTTCTTCCACACCAGAAGTCTCTTTCTTATCTTTATGTTATCAGAGAAAGAGTAAAAAAAAAAAAAAAAGAATGGAGAAATTTATTTTATCCTTCTTGGATCGTATCAAAAAGAAACTTTGGGATTGCTAAACCACAGACAAGATAAATAGATAAATTATATATATAAAATAAAGTAAAATAAAGCAACAGAACCATCATAGTATTTTTTTTTTACTACTATGAAAGGAAGGGTGGTAAATGGATCATCTAAACATTTGGATCGTATGAGTTATATTTCTTCTTTTTGATAGAAGAAATTCTATTGAAAAAGGAAAGGAAGAAAAAATAAATTCCATTGCAGAGCCGTATGCAATGTACAAAAGATGCCCGTACGGTTGTTTAATTTCTTCTTGTTATTTTGATTCCCCCTTACTTTAATCAAATCGTGCGAGATACGCATAGAAGAACCGTTCATGATGTTATATCAATATCATCAGGGTTATGATTCACCAACCTGCTAGTTCTTTTTATGAGGCACAAGCAGGGGAATTTATCCTAGAAGCAGAGGAACTGTTGAAGCTTCGCGAAACCCTCACAAAAGCTTATGTACAAAGAACGGGCAACCCTTTATGGGTTATATCCGAAGACATGGAAAGGGATGTTTTTATGTCAGCAACAGAAGCCCAAGCTCATGGCATCGTTGATCTTGTAGCGGTCGAAAATGAGAATACTGGGGATTTTATATAAATATAGAATTCCATTTCAAAATTATAATTTTCCGTGATTTTGATAGTGAATAGAAATCTTTCATAATCATCAACCATCAGGTTAAGATCGATCTAAGCCAACCCACTCTATTCTATCTAGAATGAGATTATATAGACACGACATGCCAACCATTAAACAACTTATTAGAAACGCAAGACAGCCAATAAGAAATGTCACGAAATCCCCCGCTCTTCGAGGATGTCCTCAGCGTCGAGGAACATGTACTAGGGTGTATGTGCGACTCGTTCAGTTCAGATCATGAGTTTGAAGAAATGAAAAAAAAAATCTTTCCAGCATCAATGAACACTACCAATGAATAGGATAGATAGAGTGAAAGACCGCCATTTAATTTACTATCTAAATGACTATCTAAAAATGAGGATCTATCATTTACCTATTATGTTATGTAATGTAATTTATGGTTTCTATTGGTGCAAATCCAATCACTCCGTTTTAGATGAGAAGCAATTCTCCATTGGTAGCAAATAGTTATCCATTAAGCGGAGGAAATAGTCTTATAAGAAGCAAAAGAGTTATGCTCCTATTCTTATTCTTGAAAAAAAAAAAAAATAGTCTTATAAGAAGCAAAAGAGTTATGCTCCTATTCTTATTCTTGAAAAAAAAAAAAAAACGGACTAACAGGGTCAGCTACCTAGCCAACTTTCACTTTGACAGAATTAAATGCCGTCACTGTATGGATAGCTTTTTTGTGAAAAGGACTATTACTTTCTAATTATAATTAGAATAAATAAATAAAAAAAAAATAATTCTAATTGAAAAAGGATGGGGTAGAGCCAAAGAGTGTGAACTATACAAGTTCACAATAAAATTCGATGAAATGAAAGAAGAGGCTCCGGTGTATAGAGAGGACCTCACCGTTTCAAAAGTTGCCATAGAAACGAGGAAACCCACTATTTAGCAGCAGTAGAATTTATTATTTCCAGGCGAGATACCTGGAAGTAAAAATTGTGGTCGGGAAGGTCATAGTAGCAAAAGCCATTGGAATTTATATTTTATATATCGGAAGAATCCGTTTTGTTATTAATCGACTGGAGGAAAAGGATGACTGAAAGAAGAGAAATCCATTAGTTATTCAAGAAAGTTTCATTTGATTTAATGACCAGAGTTAAACGGGGATATACAGCTCGAAGACGTCGAAAAAAAATTTGTTTATTTGCATCAACCTTTATAGGGGCTCATTCAAGACTTACTCGAACGAGTACTCAACAAAGAATAAGAGCTTTGGTTTCCTCTCATCGAGATAGGAGCAGGAAAAAGAGAGATTTTCGTCGTTTGTGGATCACTCGGATAAATGCAGTAACTCGTGAGGATAGGGTATCCTATAGCTATAGTAGATTCATACACAATCTGTACAAGAAACAATTGCTTCTGAATCGTAAAATACTTGCGCAAATAGCCCTATCAAATAAGATTTGTTTTGATATGATTTCAAATCAAATCATTAATCAATCAAATACAAATAAAGGAATAAAGAATCTTAATAGAATATAAGAATATACTATACAGGAAACAAGAATGATTGAAACAGAATTTCCCGGAGTCCATTCTCCGGGAAGATAGAAGAAAAATAAATTAAGATTTGAAATAAACAAGCATCTTTCAATAAAAAAAATTTATTACCCATTTTTACTTTTTTATAACATTTTATAACACAAGAATCAACTCGGGATTCTAGGTTTTTCGAGCAAAACATTAATCTGAGCTTGAGTTCCTATTGGAGTTTTGAGGAGTATGTCTATTTATTTTTGGTTCTAGGACCAGTAGTTCTAGGGATCGACTCCCCTCTCTCCAATTGTTTTTCATTATTACGAAAAGGTAACGAAGATAAAATACGAGCTTGTTTTATAGCAATAGTAATTAATCGTTGTTGTTTCAAGGTCAACCTATTCATCCGTCTAGATAAGATTTTTCCTTGTTCACTAATAAATCGACTAATTAAACTCATGTTTCTATAATCGATTCGATCCCCCGATCCAATTGAGGGTAAACGCCTACGAAAAGATCGCTTGTATTTACGAAAAGGTTGTTTGTATTTATCCATGGTTTGCTTATTCCTTGTTTGCTTATTTCTTATACTTATATCTTATATATATAATTCTAATAAAAAAAAAAAAATAAAATAATCTATAAAATACAATTCTACTTTTTTTATTCATTTAAGATCCGACCAAAATAGGATTTGGTTTGTATTATCTGTGTGAAGATGTCAAGTTCTTACTCTTCCCGCTCCTTGGAAAAATCACACATGCATTCTGTTCCATCTATTTCTTTATTTCCCCATGAATCATATATTTTTTACAATAGCGACAAAATTTTCTCAATTCTAATCGATTGGGTGTATTGTGTCGATTCTTTTGAGTAATATATCTATAAATGCCCGGCGATTCCTTATTGACACCCTTTCGAACACAACTGGTACATTCCAAAATCACTATAATTCTGATATCTTTACCCTTGGCCATGAACCTCCTTTTCATTTTGGATCGACTTCACTTTTGAACTCTCCTAATTTTTGTTTTTTATCCGAAAAATAAAAATAAAAAATCTATATCTATATTTACTAACTAGAGATGGAATTTTAAAATATTTTTATTATTATTATTAGAAGTCGAATGACTTCGAAGTACTATAATATAAAATATAATATGAATTACTATAACAATAAAGAAAGAGAATCATATTTATTAATAGAAGTTCATTAATATAAGAATATTAAATATAATTAAATATAAATATAGTAATAATTAAGAATAATTAAGTAATACAATTTTTTCTAACTATAAATTATTCCTTTCCTATCCTAATTCCTAATACACATTTCTATTTCTTTTATCCCAAATTATATCGTTATATCGTAGATTCACTGTATTTTAACTGAGGTTCGATACACTTTTTTCCTATCCTAAAGAAAAGGGGATCGAAATTTAAGCCATGTTACGTGGAATGATATCTCAAATCTTCTTCATTTCTTCACATATCAATACAAGACAAGAATTAAATTTAGAATTAAAAAAAAGGGAATGACAAGGCATCTGGAAATAAACGATTAATTTCTATCAATAGACCCGCTAAAGACCCAAACCATAGAGTGGTTAGCACAGGTGCCGTGGAGAGATATGTTTTTATATCTCGCATTTTAAATCCTCCTTCTTCTTTGATATTTATTTATTTAAAATTTTTTTTCTTTATTATTTATTATTAATGATTATTTTATTAATCATTATATTTATTATTAATATATTTTATTTATTATTTTATTATTTATATAAATATTATATATTATTATTAATATTTAATATTAATAATATTCATTTTTATTTATTATATTTTTTATTTATTATATTATTTTTTATATTATTATATATTATTTATTTATATATTATTTATTTATTATATATATATATATATATGTTATGTTATATATTGTTGATATGTTAATAATATATATGCTTATGTTATATTAGTTAGATATTAGTTATATTAAGTTAATTACGTTATAGTAAATATTAATTATTATATTATAATTATAATTTAAATTATAATTTAATATATTTTTATATTTTAATATATTTAAATTTTTTATTATATATATATATATATAATAAATAAAAATAATAAAAATAAAAAAATTAGATTAAACATATGATTATATGAAACTAAAAAAAAATGACAAGAACATTATACCTAATTCTACCTATATAATTATAATATATAATTATTTAGGTAGAGGAAAAATAGGTGAAAAACGAACGATGTAGAAAAGTAGAAAACAATACATGGATTTTGTACAATGACACTGTACAACAATTTTAAAAAGGGATGTAGCGCAGCTTGGTAGCGCGTTTGTTTTGGGTACAAAATGTCGCGGGTTCAAATCCTGTCATCCCTACTATTCTTTCTCCTATGGACAGTTACAAGAGATTCTTTGAGTAAGATCGGGGAAAATTGGACATAATTTTTGCATACTATATGTACAAAAGACCCCCCAAGGGGCCAAAAAAAATTTTCTTTACAA